AACATAGTATGATGGCAGTTGGGTACGTATGCCCCCATCGTCTAGCGGTTCAGGACATCTCTCTTTCAAGGAGGCAGCGGGGATTCGACTTCCCCTGGGGGTAGGGTACTACAAAAGTAAATTGATCATGGATGATCAATAAATCTAATCAATAAACCTAAAATTGAATAGATTCATCCTGGGTCGATGCCCGAGCGGTTAATGGGGACGGACTGTAAATTCGTTGACAATATGTCTACGCTGGTTCAAATCCAGCTCGGCCCAAAAAATATCTCACCTACTATAAGATGAAGATATTTGTCCTCCCCAAACGGCTGATACGCGTAATAAAAGAGTCCAGTTTTCTGTTTTTCTTTTGTTTTCTTGCTCTATTTAATTTAATTTTTTTGTTCCGGGAATTTTAAATTTTGATCTAGACAATGATCTAGATTCATACTTACTTACTATACTATGTGAGTGATAATTTGAAAAAAAGAAAACCTGCTTTCTTTAGTTTTAGTGAAAGATTTTTTTACATAATTTTTTTTTAAGAAAACTAGTAATTCGTGTTGTTCGCACTCAAGTACATATTCTTGCAGAGATCAATATATCACTTATAACTCCCTTCTCTGTTACAACAAAAAAATTCGAACTAAAAATGTTTTGAATCAAATGATAAAAAAAGAAAAAGATATTGTATACCTTAGTTCCTTGGGATTGTAGTTCAATTGGTTAGAGCACCGCCCTGTCAAGGCGGAAGCTGCGGGTTCGAGCCCCGTCAGTCCCGACGGATCCAAAAAGAAAGATCAAAGAAGGATCCTATCCTTTTTTTGAGACTCCTTGTAATGAAGAATATTTTTTTATTTTTTTTTTCTAAAAAAAAAATAATAATAAAGTTTAGACTTGAATTTGAGTTCTATAAAAAAAAGCAAACATCTAAAAAAAATAATAATGAATTTGATACACTATTAGATTCTATTTTTTGTACCAGGACTCGCCTTTTTTTATTCTAAAAAAAAAGAAAGGTATTTTAGAACTTAACCTCTTTTTTGTCCGCTTTTCCTCTATTTTTTTTTTGTAACCAGTGTAAAAGAAAAAGAAAGGTGGTCAGATGAGACTTCGTTAGATGGAAAGAAAACTGTCATTTATGGTCAAAAATGGATTAGATCACGAATTTTATAATATATTTTGTTATTCAGTATGGATAAAAGATTCGCCTATGTTATACTATTCAATTTGCGACGGCGAATTAATATGATAGTTTAGATATTGTTATTCATGATATTAATCCGATTCAATATCATCAAAATGGAATTCATTCCATTGAATTTACAGGTGACATTTTTATCATCTCTATGGGATCAAATCCCGAGTTATTGCGAACTAAAAAACGAGGAAATTATGGAAGTCAATATTCTTGCATTTATTGCTACTGCGCTCTTCATTCTAGTTCCTACTGCTTTTCTACTTATCATTTATGTAAAAACGGTCAGCCAAAATAATTAGTTTGACTTAAACTTGACTTCTTCGTTCTTTATCAACGATTGTAAAATGGAAAAAAGGTATTCCAATTTCGTTTGTTAACTGAAAAATGAGCAGGCTAGAATCATAAGTATTTGATTAGATTTGATAATAGTATGGTAGAAAGAAATATATATTTCTTTCTACCATACTATTTATTAGTATTAGATTAGTCGTTTTTTTGTCGTGTATAAAGTTGTAATATACTAAAGATACAGACTTAATTAAAGATTGACTAATCTCTAATACGTATCCCCAGCTATGTTATGTAGATATTGATCTACATTCTATTGTTTTGCTCGATCTATTGGATCGATTTGGATTTATTTTGATCAATCCAAAAAAATAGGAGTATCCACCGAAAGAATCAAAGGTATGTATCAATATCAATTTAATAATTTTTTTTAGCATTCTCAACCCAAGAAATCCATTATTAATTAATTGACTGGTTGATATATGATCAAACCTATTCTATCGTATGGAAACTTCATCGAATTTCGAAAATAAAGTATCGTACATTATTTAAATTTAACCCAGGATATGAAATGGGTCGATAAAGCAGAAATCCTTTTTATAAAACGATAAAACAAGCGCTAAGTATCCAATATGCAACTCGTCAGAACCAAGATCTTTTTATGTGTATATTTTTGTTGAACAACAACTATGCCTATGTTCTTTCCTCTACAAAGTATGTATCTGATTAAAATTCTCCTAATAAAATAAGAGAACGGCTTTATCTTGGCTTTTTTTTTTAGGAGAAAACATAAGGAAAAGGTCTGTTGTTCCCTGTCCTCCCTAATAAAATTTGGATCAGAACCTGTTCGTCGAAATTTAGTAAAAAAGCATTAATTTCTTTTCAAAAAATAAGCATAACATGGGAATTTTTGAAATATCTGTTTGATTGACATTAGTATCTTTTAAATTTTAAAAAACTTTATGGAGTGATCTATAAAACAATTGATATAGTTTGATTCCTCAACAAAAAACTCAATTAGTTAAAATTAGCTAAGGTAAGTCGTTTTTCTAGAGTCCACTTCTCCCCCATACTACAAGTGAAAGAGAAAATGTAAAGACTACCATTAAAGCAGCCCAAGCGAGACTTACAATATCCATGTGAATTATGTCCCCTATTTCTATGAATATGAAGGAATTTTTGCATTATTGTTTACTAATAATAGTGAAATCAATGGTACAGAGTCAAAAAATTTTTCTTGCATTTTAGATACAAAGATTTACCGTCCACTAGATGCTTAGAATCAAGTACGTATCAAGAGACTCTAAGGGATTAGGATATTTCCTTTTTTTTTTAGAATCAGGCGACACCCGGATTTGAACTGGGGAATAAAGGATTTGCAGTCCTCCGCCTTACCACTCGGCCATGCCGCCAAAAATATATATGCAAATTTTTTCTTTTGGGGTTGAATTATTGAACTTTGTTTATTGTACTTGCGTTTTTAATCCTTTAATCCCATTTCCTTAATTCCCTTCCTAACTAACAAAAAGCCTTTACTTTTTTAAAATTGGACCCATTAACTTTTTTGGAATTCATGAACGAGTCTTAGATTTTGACTTCAAATCATGTTTCCCCAATGACATAAGAAAATTCAAATGATAAAAAATCATTATTTTTGCGTCTTTTCAAAAAAATAAAATATTTATTTCGATTATAACAACAATTATACATATATGTAAACCCCGGAACCATAACAGAAATTACACAGACAATTGCGTATCTTATATACGAAATATAGATTAGATATCGGGGCACGCATTTATTACTAACTCTAACCCGCTTTGCTTTACAATACAAGCGTATATTACGAATAGTACTAAAATAGATCTTTTCTCCGCAAAATAGAAAATTTTCTGTATTCCTCCGTTCATACGTATTTCATACATGATATATATATATGGAATTTTTGTGTAAAATTTTATGTGATTTAGTAAACAGAATATAGATTCCATCCGAGCTAGATCGATCGATATGATTCAATAAAGAATGATCCAAAACAGGGATTTTTAAACAAATGAGGAATTGGGTTCAAATGTTACGAGAGGGAAATAAGCTGATGTCTACAATACCTGGGTTTAATCAGATACAATTTGAAGGATTTTGTCGGTTCATGGATCAGGGCTTACCGGAAGAGCTTAATAAGTTTCCAAAAATTGAGGATACAGATCAAGAAATTGAATTTCAATTATTTGTGGAGACATATCAATTGGTAGAACCCGTGATAAAAGAAAAGGCTGCTGTGTATAAATCACTTACATATTCTTCCGAGTTATTTGTATCCGCAGGATTAATTTGGAAAACCAGCAGGGATATGCAAGAACAAACAATTTTTATTGGAAGCATTCCTCTCATGAATTCCCTGGGAACTTTTATAGTAAATGGAATATACAGAATTGTGATCAATCAAATATTGCAAAGCCCCGGTATTTATTACCGGGCAGAATTGGACCATAACGGAATTTCGGTCTATACCGGCACCATAATATCAGATTGGGGAGGAAGATCAGAATTAGAGATTGATAGAAAAGCAAGGCTATGGGCTCGTGTGAGTAGGAAGCAGAAAATATCTATTCTAGTTCTATCATCAGCTATGGGTTCGAATCTAAAAGAAATTCTGGATAATGTTTGCTACCCGGAAATTTTTTTGTCTTTCTTGAATGATAAAGAGAAAAAAATTTTTGGGTCAAAGGAAAATGCCATTTTGGAGTTTTATCAACAATTTGCTTGTGTAGGAGGAGACCCGGTATTTTCGGAATCTTTATGTAAAGAATTACAAAAAAAATTTTTTCAACAAAAATGCGAATTAGGAAGGATTGGTCGACGAAATATGAATCGTCGACTTAATCTTGATATACACCAAAACAATACGTTTTTGTTACCGCGTGATATATTGGCAGCCACAGATCATTTGATTGGAATGAAATTTGGAATGGGTACACTTGATGATATGAATCATTTGAAAAATAAACGTATTCGCTCTGTATCAGATCTCTTACAAGATCAATGCGGATTGGCTCTGGTTCGTTTAGAAAATGTGGTTCGAGGAACTATATGTGGAGCAATTCGGCATAAATTAATACCTATTCCTCAGAATTTGGTAATTTCAACTCCATTAACAACGACTTATGAATCTTTTTTTGGTTTACACCCATTATCCCAAGTTTTGGATCGAACTAATCCATTGACACAAATAGTTCATGGTCGAAAATTGAGTTTTTTGGGCCCTGGAGGAGTGACAGGGCGTACGGCTAGTTTTCGGATACGAGATATCCATCCTAGTCACTACGGGCGTATTTGCCCAATTGACACGTCTGAAGGAATTAATGTTGGACTTATTGGATCCTTAGCAATTCATGCAAGAATTGGTCTTTTGGGGTCTCTAGAAAGCCCTTTTTATAAAATTTCTGAGAGATCAACAAGGGTACAGGTGCTTTTTTTATCCCCAAGTAGGGATGAATACTATAAGGTATCCACAGAAAATTTTTTG